TTGGGGACTGGAAACTGAATTACCTTTTGGTTCCCCCCGACAACTCCCTTCTTTTTTTAAACCAATTTTTAAACAACTAGAAAAAAGACTTATAAAAATAAAAAAAAAATGTTTTCTAGGCCTAAAAATTTTAATTGAAAGAACAAAATGGTTTCAAAAAGTATCAAAAGAAAAAACAAGATGGGTTAGAAAAATAGTTAGATTTATAAAAAGAATAATGAAAGAACTTAAAAAAGTAAGCCTAAATACAGTATTTGGATTGAAGGAAGTATATGAATCGAGTAAAAATATAAAAAATAAAAAATCACTAATACTAATAAGTAATTATATAAATCATGAATCGTCCATGCGAATTAGATCTGTGGATTGGACAAATTATTCACTAACAGAAAAAAAGATGAAAGATCTGTCTGATAAGACAAATATAATCAGAAATCAAATCGAAAAAATAACAAAAGATAAAAAAAGCATATTTATAACTACATATATAAACACTAGTACTAACGAAACAAATTGTGATGATAAAAGATTAGAATCTCCAAAAAATTTTTTGCAGATATTAAAAAGAAGAAGTGCTCGACTAATGCGCAAATGTCACTATTTTTTTAATTTTATTATTGAAGGGATATACAAAGATATCTTTTTACGTATCATTAATATTACCAGAATACATGTAAAAATTTTGCTTCAATTAAAAAACAAAATAACGCGAAATTCCAATGATGAAACAAATAAAAAAGGAATTGATAAAACAAAACAAAAAAAAATTCTTTCGACTAAGTGGATTTCTAATATTAGTAATAAAAATTCGCATATTTTTTGTGAACTTTCTTCGTTGTCACAGGCATACGTATTTTACAAATTATCGCAAGGACAAGTTATCAACAAACATTACTTAAAATTTTTATTTCAATATCATGGAACAATTCCTTTTATTAAGGATAAAATAAAAAAATATTTTTTTGGAACACAAGGAATATTTGATTATGAATCAAGGTATAAGAAGCTTCGTGGTTTAAAAATGAATGAATGGAAAAGCTGGTTAATGGGTAATGATCACCATAAATACAATTTATCTCATACTAGATGGTCCAGATTAGTACCGCAAAATTGGCGAAATAGAATCAATAAAAATTTTATGGTTCAAAATACAAACTCAACCCTTTTTTATTCATATGAAAAATATGAAAAAGACCAATTAATTCATTACAAAAAAGAAAACAATTATGCAGTAAATTCATTACCGAACCAAAAAGATAAATTAAAAAACTACAAATATGATCTTTTATCAAATAAATATATGAATTATGAAGATAAGAAAGGTTCATATATTTATGGGTGGCCACTACAAGTAAATGAAACAAAAAGGATTCCCTATAATTACGATATGTATAATCCTGACTTCTTTTATTTGCCGAAATATATCAATCTTGGTAACTATCTACGAGAAGATTCTATTATTGATAGGAATCAAAATTTGGATAGAAAATATTTTGATTGGAGAATTATTAATTTTTGTCTTAGAAAAAAGATCAATATTGAGGAATGGAGAAAGAGAGATATCGGGGTCAGTGCTAATCTTAATAAAAATACTAATACTCGGACTAATTATTATCAAATAATTGATAAAATGGATAAGATGGATAAGATGGATAAGAAAGTATTTTTGAATCTCATGATTCCTAAACAAATCTGCCCAACCAAGCAAACAAAAATATCTTTTGACTGGATGGGAATGAATGAAGAAATCCTAAATTGTCCGATATCGAATCTAGAACTGTGGTTTTTACCAGAATTTGTGTTACTTTATAATACATATAAGATTCAACCGTGTATTAGACCACTTCATTTACTTCTTTTAAAATTGAATAATAATAATATAAATAAAAACATTAGTCAAAATATCAACGAAAATAAAAAAAAATATGGATTATATAATAATAATAAAAACAAATATCTTTATTTCGATTCTCTAATTCAAGAAAAAAAGCAATATCCATTCCAAGTAGATCTTGGATCCGATCCATCGAACAAAAAAAAAAATGTTAAAGAAAATTATTTGGAATCATACATTCAAAAACAAAAAAGCACAAATAAAAAACAAAAAAGCACAAATAAAAATAAATCTAAGATAGGAGCGGAACTAGATTTCTTCCTGAAAAGATCTTTTCTTGTTCAATTGAAATGGGCTAATGTTTTTAATAAAAAAATGATCAATAATATCAAGGTATATTGCCTACTCCTTAGATTGCGAAATCCAAAGGAAATTGCTATATCCTCTATTCAAAAAGACGAAATCAGTTTGGATGTAATGCTGATTCCGAGGTCTACAATTCTTACAAAATTGATAAAAAAAGGACTCTTTATTATTGAACCAGCTCGGCTATCCATAAAATGGGACGGACAATTTATCATGTACCAAACCCTAGCTATTTCACGGGTGCATAAGAGTAAGCACAAAACTCATCGAAGATACCAAGAAAAAATAAATGTTGATAAGAATGTTCTTAATGAATCCATTGCACGACATGAAAATGGGAATAGAGACGCAAATTTTTATGATTTTTTTGTTCCTGAAAATTTTTTATCTCCTAGACGTCGTAGAGAATTAAGAATTCTTATTTGTTTAAATTCAAGAAATGCCAATGTTGGGGATAGAAATCCAGTATTTTGCAATGGGAACAATGTAAAGTACTGCGGTCAATTTTTTTATGAGGATAAGTATCCTGATGTAGATACAAATCGATTTTTTATTAAGTTCAAATGCTTTCTTTGGCCAAATTATCGATTCGAAGATTTTGCTTGTATGAATCGCTATTGGTTTGATACCAATAATGGTAGTCGTTTCGGTATGTCAAGGCTACATATGTATCCACGATTGATAATTAGTTGATCATACATTTACATTACATAGATCAAGCGGCATCTCTAACATGATATATGAACACAAACAAATATATACAGCCTTGTGTTGTTGTTATATTAAATTATGGTACATGATACTCTGACTTTGATCTTAGCAATTCTATCTAGAACTAGATAGAATCGTCATAATCTTCTTATCTTAGGTGAAAATTCTTCTCTTTTGTGGATTAGACATTTTTTTCTATATCTGAATAAAATTGATAATCATTTTCAATTACGTGAATTTGATAAAAAAAGAAGTATACGAATAAATCCAGATTCTTGTGTATAACAAAAAAATGACTGGCATTATTATTACTGATTAGTAAAATCTATATTTGTAATGTAAATAAAGAAAAAAGGACGAAGAATTTTTTGTTATGGTTAAAAATTTATTAATTTCAGTTATTTCGCACGAAGAAAAAAAAGAAAATAGGGGGTCTGTTGAATTTCAAGTATTCAGTTTCACCAATAAGATACGTAGACTTACTTCCCATTTGGAATTGCACAGAAAAGACTATTTATCTCAGAGAGGTCTACGTAAAATTCTGGGAAAACGTCAACGACTGCTGGCTTATTTGTTAAAGAAAAATAGAGTACGCTATAAAGAATTAATTAGTCAATTGGATATTAGGGAGCCAAAAACTCGTTAAGTTCATTTTTTTATATTCAAAATTTAAAATATAATATAATGAATAATGAATTTCATTTGGTTTTCAACAATTCGTGGAATAATGAATCGGGGAAAAAATATATGACTGTACCGACTACAAGAAAAGACCTCATGATAGTCAATATGGGTCCTCAACACCCATCAATGCACGGTGTTCTTCGACTCATCATTACTCTAGATGGAGAAAATGTTATTGACTGTGAACCCGTATTGGGTTATTTACACAGAGGGATGGAAAAAATCGCAGAAAATCGAACAATTATACAATATCTTCCTTATGTAACACGCTGGGATTATTTAGCTACTATGTTTACAGAGGCAATAACGGTAAATGGACCAGAACAGTTGGGAAATATCCAAGTACCAAAAAGGGCGAGCTATATTAGAGTAATTATGCTAGAACTGAGTCGTATAGCTTCTCATTTGTTATGGCTTGGCCCTTTTATGGCGGATATCGGTGCGCAGACCCCTTTCTTCTATATTTTCCGAGAGAGGGAATTAATATATGACCTATTCGAATCTTCCACAGGTATGCGAATGATGCATAATTATTTCCGTATCGGAGGGGTGGCTGCTGATCTACCTTATGGCTGGGTAGATAAATGCTTAGATTTCTGTGATTATTTTTTAACAGGGGTTACTGAATATCAAAAGCTTATTACACGTAATCCCATTTTTTTGGAACGCGTTGAAGGAGTGGGTATTATTAGTGGAGAGGAAGCAATAAATTGGGGTTTATCGGGACCAATGCTACGAGCTTCCGGAATTCCGTGGGATCTTCGTAAAATTGATCATTATGAGTCTTACGATGAATTTGATTGGGAAGTACAATGGCAAAAAGAGGGAGATTCACTAGCCCGTTATTTAGTCCGAATCGGTGAAATGGTGGAATCCATCAAAATTATTCAACAAGCCCTGGAAGGAATTCCCGGAGGGCCCTATGAAAATTTAGAGGTACGGCGCTTTGATAAAACAAAGGATTCTGAATGGAATGATTTTGATTATCGATTCATTAGTAAGAAACCTTCGCCCACTTTTGAATTGTCTAAGCAAGAGCTTTATGTGAGAGTAGAAGCCCCCAAGGGGGAATTGGGAATTTTTCTGATAGGAGATCGGAGTGTTTTTCCCTGGAGATGGAAAATTCGTTCACCTGGTTTTATCAATTTGCAAATTCTTCCTCAACTAGTTAAAAAAACAAAATTGGCCGATATTATGACAATACTAGGTAGTATAGATATTATTATGGGAGAAGTTGATCGTTGAAATGATAATTGATACGATAAAAGTACAAGCTATCAATTTTTTTTCCAGATCGGAATCCTTAAAAGACGTTTATGGGCTCATATGGTTACTTATTCCTATTTTTACTCCTGTATTTGGAATCATAATAGGGGTACTAGTAATTGTGTGGTTAGAAAGACAAATATCTGCGGGAGTACAACAACGCATTGGACCTGAATACGCGGGTCCTTTTGGAATTCTTCAAGCTCTAGCGGATGGTACCAAACTACTTTTCAAAGAAGATCTTCTCCCATCTAGAGGAGATATTAGTTTATTCAGTATCGGGCCATCTATTGCGGTCATATCCATTTTACTAAGTTATTCAGTAATTCCCTTTGGTTACCACCTTGTTTTAGCGGATCTCAGTATAGGGGTTTTTTTATGGATTGCCATTTCTAGTATTGCGCCTATCGGACTTCTTATGTCAGGATACGGGTCAAATAATAAATATTCCTTTTTAGGTGGTCTACGAGCTGCTGCTCAATCAATTAGTTATGAAATACCATTAACTCTATGTGTGTTATCCATATCTCTACGTGCGATTCGTTAGGACATGTACTTTTTTACTTTACTTTTTTCATTTTCGTTCTAGGAAAAAAGTTGACTATTGAATAAATATCTTCATTCTTTTATTCATCATTCGGAGCGATGAACTAAAACAGATAGTTATATGAGTGAAATAAAACAGCTTCTAAATTGGCAGTAAAAAGATTGAGTCTCATTCCCTAGGTACAAGAGTTAAGCGGACGTAAATATAATACAGTAGAAACGGGGTGCCCCAAGATTGGTTGATTAGCCATCATATCAGAATTTGAAGCGGGTACAAAAGATCAATCATATGGAGTTTTTTTATTTTTATTATTATATTATACGTATTAACATATTGGGGATCGAAAAAATATGAGTGAACGGCTAGGAATACTAAGGTACACAAAGGATTAGTAATGGTGATAATGTAAGTAAATTATCCAAGGGGTTATTTCCGCATAGCATAACAGAAAAGGAATTCTGATGGGGCTTTAAGTTGGTAGAAATGATCAAGCAGTACCTCCCCAAGATCCCGATCCAGAGTATGCCCCTACCCACTGATTAAACCAATTACTATCAGGAACGAAGTAATCCTTTATTTTATTATAGAGATCAAATTCTTATCATGATGATGATTCATGAACTAATGTTTAATTCTTAATTCTTATTCGTAATCGCAAGAAATGCGTCGAAATATCTATTGATACAACGAGTATTATATATATTTTTTATTGATATTGAAGTGTTAAGTTTAACAAAAAGATTACTGAACAAAAAACAAAATTCTAAAACTAAAGGATGAGATCAATTCAGAAGCAATTTTTTATTATAGCAGACAGAATTGCATTGGTCTAATTTTTGACTCTCCTATATATTTTTATTCTCCTATAAGATAAGACACCTATATCGAGATAATATTGAACCAGTCCTAAAATTTATTTGTGGCCATCGAGGAGCCGTATGAAGCTTAAGTCTCATGTACGGTTTTGTAATAGCGATGGAAATGATGATGTTATCATCGACTATGATTATCTAACAGTTCAAGTACAGTTGATATAGTTGAGGCGCAGTCAAAATATGGTTTTTGGGGTTGGAATCTGTGGCGCCAACCTATAGGGTTTACTGTTTTTCTAATTTCTTCCCTAGCCGAGTGCGAGAGATTACCTTTTGATTTACCAGAAGCAGAAGAAGAGTTAGTAGCAGGTTATCAAACTGAATATTCAGGTATAAAATTTGGGTTATTTTACGTTGCTTCCTATCTAAATCTACTAGTTTCTTCATTATTTGTAACAGTTCTTTACTTGGGCGGCTGGAATCTTGCTATTCCGTACATATTAATTCCTAAGTTTTTTGGAATAAATGAAATAGGTGGAGTCTTTGTAACAACAATTGGTATCTTTATTACATTAGCTAAAGCTTATTTGTTCCTGTTCATTCCTATCACAACAAGATGGACTTTACCTAGGCTGAGAATGGACCAACTATTAAATCTTGGGTGGAAATTTCTTTTACCTATTTCTTTAGGTAATCTATTATTGACAACTTCTTTCCAACTTTTTTCATTGTAACGGGATATTAAAAATTAATAACTTCTCTCAAACAAGAGAAAGAAACATCAAATTATTCATCGATACTCAAGATATGTTCCCTATGGTAACCGGGTTCATGAATTATGGCCAACAAACAGTAAGGGCTGCAAGGTATATTGGTCAAAGTTTTATGATTACCCTATCTCATGCTAATCGTTTACCTGTAACTATTCAATATCCTTATGAAAAATTGATCACATCAGAGCGTTTCCGCGGTCGAATCCACTTTGAATTTGATAAATGCATTGCTTGTGAAGTATGTGTTCGGGTATGCCCTATAGATCTCCCCGTTGTTGATTGGAAATTGGAAACTGATATTCGAAAGAAACGATTGCTTAATTACAGTATTGATTTCGGAATCTGTATTTTTTGTGGTAACTGTATTGAGTATTGTCCAACGAATTGTTTATCAATGACTGAAGAATATGAACTTTCTACTTATGATCGTCACGAGTTGAATTATAATCAAATTGCTTTGGGTCGGTTGCCAATGTCAGTAATTGGCGATTCCATAATTAGAACAGTTATGAATTCGACTCAAATCAAAAAAGGTACGGCTAAACCACTCGATTCAAGAACAATTACCGATTATTATACCAATTATTAAAATTATGTTTTGATTGAAAGTCGCGAAGCTTATTTCATTTTATTTTGCTTAGACAATAACTAAAAATCCTGAAGAGGGTGAGAGTAATGATTTTCATATATTCATAAAAAAATATTCCTTTATTCTCTCTTTATTCTCTGTATATTAAAATACTACATTACATAATGTAGTCTATTAGATAGAGTATATATAGATGATATCTATGATTCTATATATCTATGATTATAATAAATAAATATATATATATATCATAGATATGATTATATTATAATAAATAATAAATAAAAAAAAATATAAATAATAAATAAAAAAAAATAAGGTAACCTCGTTTTTCTGGTTTGTTCCATAAGGTTATGAAAAATTTCTACTTAATTTATTTTTTATTTTACATAGAATGGATTTGTCTGGACCAATACATGATTTTCTTTTAGTTTTTTTGGGATTGGGCCTTATAGTGGGAAGTCTAGGAGTAGTATTACTTATGAATCCTATTTTTTCTGCCTTTTCGTTGGGATTGGTTCTTGTTTGTACATCCTTATTCCATATTCCATCGAACTCACATTTTGTAGCTGCTGCACAGCTTCTTATTTATGTGGGAGCAATAAATGTATTAATTGTATTTGCCGTGATGTTTATGAATGGTTCAGAATATTACAAAGATTTTTATCTTTGGACTGTTGGAGATGGAGTCACTTCACTGGTTTGTACAAGTATTTTTTTTTCATTAATTACTACTATCCTAGATACGTCATGGTACGGTATTATTTGGACTACAAGGTCAAACCAGATTATAGAGCAGGACTTGATAAATAATGGTCAACAAATTGGGATTCATTTATCAACCGATTTTTTTCTTCCATTTGAACTTATTTCGATAATTCTTTTAGTTGCCTTGATAGGTGCAATTACTATGGCTCGTCAGTACTAAATATTTCGAAATGAACAAAAAATACTAATATTAATATTAGTATTATATTCATTAAATTTATTATTACTTACATAGCTTATATAGACTTGTTCTTTTCTTTAAACTCTTTTTTTTTTGTTCATATTGAAATGAATCGAGATTGATGAGGAGTTGTTCAATGATGCTCGAACATGTACTTGTTTTGAGTGCCTATTTATTATCCATTGGCATCTATGGATTAATTACAAGTCGAAATATGGTTCGAGCGCTTATTTGTCTTGAGCTTATACTGAATGCAGTTAATATAAATTTCGTAACATTTTCAGATTTTTTTGATAGTCGCCAATTAAAAGGGGACATTTTCTCGATTTTTGTTATAGCAATTGCAGCCGCTGAAGCAGCTATTGGATTAGCTATTGTTTCATCAATTCATCGTAACAGAAAATCAATTCGTACCAATCAATCGAATTTGTTGAATAAATAAATAGGGGTATATAAATAAAAATATTGAATATCTTTCAATAAAAAAATGGGAAATTTGGTATGTGCAGCATATAGTGTTGTTTGATAAAATGTAATAAATCAAAGTATCTTGGCTTTCTTTCATGAGCAGATCCAGAAGTAGATTGATTCTGGTAAATCTACTAAATCATTGATTCATCTGGTGTCTACAATATTCAATTCATTTAATACTACTAGATCGAAATTTTATGATATTAAAAAAATTATAGATCCAATGTCACATTCAGTAAAGATTTATGATACATGTATAGGGTGTACTCAATGTGTACGAGCCTGCCCCACGGATGTATTAGAGATGATACCCTGGGACGGATGTAAAGCTAAACAAATTGCTTCTGCTCCAAGAACAGAAGACTGTGTAGGTTGTAAAAGGTGTGAATCCGCTTGCCCAACTGATTTCTTAAGTGTCCGGGTTTATTTATGGCACGAGACAACTCGTAGCATGGGTCTAGCTTATTGATACGTTCGATAAACTTCCAAAAATTCCACTTGAATCCATCATTTTGATCTTTACCGACAAAACTAAAACCCGTACTCGAGAAAATAAATATAATATATATATTTTTATTTTATATATTATATTTATTTTCTCGAGTACGGGTTTTCGGATCAAAGCCAAAGTAAGTGTATTTTGTTTTTACTACGAATGATTTTCCTTGGTTAACTATAATTGTTGTTTTGCCGATATTCGCAGGTACTTTTATTTTCTTTTTACCTCATAGAGGAAATAAGGTTATTAGGTGGTATACTATTTGTATATGCCTATTAGAACTACTTCTAACGGCCTATGTATTCTGTTATCATTTCCAATTGGATGATCCATTAATCCAATTGGAACAAGATTATAAATGGATTCATTTTTTTGATTTTCATTGGAGACTGGGAATTGATGGGCTTTCCATAGGACCCATTTTACTCACGGGATTCATTACTACTTTAGCGACTTTAGCGGCTTGGCCAGTTACTCGAGATTCAAAATTGTTCCATTTCCTTATGTTAGCAATGTACAGCGGTCAAATAGGATCATTTTCTTCTCGAGATCTTTTACTTTTTTTTATTATGTGGGAGTTAGAATTAATTCCGGTATACCTACTTTTATCCATGTGGGGAGGTAAGAAACGTTTGTATTCAGCTACAAAGTTTATTTTGTACACCGCAGGGGGTTCCATTTTTCTCTTAATGGGAGTTCTAGGTATGAGTTTATATGGTTTCAATGAACCAACATTAAATTTTGAAACATCAGCCAATCAGCCCTATCCTGTGGCATTGGAAATACTATTCTATTTTGGATTTCTTATTGCTTATGCTATCAAATTGCCTATTATACCCCTACATACATGGTTACCAGATACCCATGGAGAAGCCCATTACAGTACATGTATGCTTTTAGCTGGAATCTTATTAAAAATGGGAGCATATGGATTGGTTCGTATCAATATGGAATTATTACCCCATGCTCATTCTATATTTTCTCCCTGGTTGATGATAGTAGGTGCAATTCAAATAATCTATGCAGCTTCAGCATCTTCTGGGCAGCGCAATTTAAAAAAGAGAATTGCCTATTCCTCTGTATCTCATATGGGTTTCATAATTATAGGAATTAGTTCCATAACAGATACAGGACTCAATGGGGCCCTTTTACAAATGATCTCTCATGGATTTATCGGTGCTGCACTTTTTTTCTTGGCAGGAACGAGTTACGATAGAACTCGTCTTGTTTATCTCGACGAAATGGGAGGAATAACTATTCCAATGCCAAAAATGTTTACAATGTTCAGTAGCTTTTCGCTAGCTTCTCTTGCATTGCCTGGAATGAGTGGTTTTGTTGCAGAATTGGTAGTATTTTTTGGACTAATTACGAGCCAAAAATTTCTTTTAATGCCAAAAATACTAATTACTTTTTTAACGGCAATTGGAATGATATTAACTCCTATTTATTCATTATCCATGTTACGTCAGATGTTCTATGGATACAAGCAATTTAATTCTAAAAATTATTATTTTTTGGATTCTGGGCCGCGAGAATTATTTGTTTCAATCTGTATCTTTCTACCCGTAATAGGTATTGGTATTTATCCGGATTTCGTTCTCTCACTATCAATTGACAAGGTAGAAGCTATTATATCTAATTATTTTTATAGATAGTTTTTTTATAAAAATTTATAAAAAGTTCAAAAAATGAATTCACTAAAACTAAAAAACTAAAATTGTAATCAAAAATTTTTATAGTTTTTGAAAATCATTTGAATCATTACTTGACTTGATTCAAATGATTTTCAAAAACTATAAAAATCTATGCTTATACTATTCCTATGTGTTGTATATTCTATTCGTAACTGCTTTTATTCAATTAAATGTTAATGCGAATGAACCATAACTATGCAGCCCTATTCCTAATAGATTTACTCCAAAATAGCATATCCAAATTATAAAAAATCCTATAGAAGCTACAATTGCAGAATTTGAGCCTTGAAAATTTGTTCTAGTATGTAAATAAATTGCAAATATTGTCCAAGTAATAAATGCCCAAGTTTCTTTTGGATCCCAATTCCAATAGGATCCCCACGCTTCATTAGCCCATACTGCTCCCGAAAGAATACCTATGGTTAAAAATAGAAAACCAAGACTAATGAGACGAGAACTCCAACAATCCAATTGCTGAATTAATTGATACCTGTGATAATTTCTAAACGAAAAAAAGAAATTGTTTTGTAAAACAGGGCTTATTTCATTCACGTATTGAATTTTGCAAAATGAAAAAGTATTTTTATTTTTTCGAAATGTAATGACTAGAAGAGCCACTGATAATAATGATCCGAAGAGAAGAGATGCATAGCTCAATACCATCATACTTACATGCATCATTAACCACTGTGATTGTAGAGCAGGTACTAATATTATGGATTGGTGCATTTCAGTTAAAAGACCTGAAGTGGAAAATCCTTGAGTAAAAATAGCACTGGGTGCAGTTATTACACTTAGATGATTTTTTTGTTTCCTAAAATAAGGAAGCATATGAATAATGGATAAACTCCATGAAAGGAACATTAATGATTCATATAAATCACTTAAGGGTAAATGCCCCGAATAAATCCAACGAATAACTAATAATCCTGTTATACATAAAAAAGCGGCTACCATTCCTTTTTCAGACGAATCATATAATCCTACGATTTCGTGGACTAATAAGTTAATCAAATAAATCGTGAGTACAATTGAAACAATCGACAAAGAGATGTGAGTTAATATATGTTCTAAAGTAAAAAATATCATAAAAAATCCTAAAATAAATAAAATAAAAAGGATATCCTCCAACAATAAAAAAAATGGAGATCGGGAATTAGATTCTATCCATTATAGGCATTATTATAGTTATAGTATTTATTTTACTAGTATTTATTTTTTAGAAATATGCCGCCACTCGGACTCGAACCGAGATGCTCTAGCACTGCTTCCTAAGAGCAGCGTGTCTACCGATTTCACCATAGCGGCTTGCTCGAAATCATAATAGCCCATTCATTTTGAATCGTCGAGATTGGAGGAGGCAATTCAATGCAATATTTATTTTGCAGAAAGCTTCAAAATATCTTTTTAATTACTATTTAAACGTTCAATAATCATTATCTTACTTTATTATAGTGTGGAGTGGGGTGATTGTTGTTAGTTTTAAAACCGCACGACAAACCATTCAGTGTGGTTTAAGTCTTTTCATATCTTGATTTTTTTTGCTCCGTTCTAAATATACTAAATACTAAATATACTAAATATATATATATTTAATTATTTAAGAGCTGGTGAATCGGAAACAATTTAATAATAAAAAAATTTTATTTTTTATGGAACATATGTATCAATATGCGTGGATCATCCCTTTTGTCCCCCTTCCGGTTCCTATATCAATAGGGGTAGGCCTTTTACTTGCCCCGACGGCAACAAAAAATATTCGTCGTATATGGGCTTTTCCTAGTGTTTTATTACTAAGTATTGTTATGATTTTTTCTGCCTATCTGTCTATTCAGCAAATTAATGGTAGTCCAATCTACCAATATGTATGGTCTTGGACCCTAAATAATGATTTTTATTTAGATTTAGGCCACTTAATAGATCCGCTTACTTCCATTATGTTAATATTAATTACTACTGTTGGAATAATGGTTCTTATTTATAGTGACAATTATATGTCTCACGATCAAGGCTATTTAAAATTTTTTGCTTATATGAGTTTTTTTAACGCGTCGATGCTGGGATTAGTTACTAGTTCAAATTTGATACAAATTTATATTTTTTGGGAATTAGTTGGAATGTGTTCGTATCTATTAATAGGTTTTTGGTTCACACGACCCCTTGCGGCAACTGCTTGTCAAAAAGCGTTTGTAACTAATCGTGTAGGGGATTTTTGTTTATTTTTAGGAATCTTAGGTCTTTATTGGATAACGGGGAGTTTTGAATTTCGTGATTTGTTTGAAATAGCCACTAATTTGATTGATAATAATGGGACCAATTCTTTATTTCTTACTTTGTGTGCTTCCCTATTATTTGTTGGTGCGGTTGCTAAGTCTGCTCAATTCCCTCTTCATGTATGGTTACCTGATGCCATGGAAGGCCCTACTCCTATTTCGGCTCTTATACATGCTGCTACTATGGTAGCAGCAGGAATTTTTCTTGTAGCTCGACTTTTTCCTCTTTTTACAGTCATACCTTACATAATGAATATAATTTCTTTGGTAGGTATAATAACAATACTATTAGGAGCTACTTTAGCTCTTGCTCAAAGAGACATTAAAAGAAGTCTAGCCTATTCGACAATGTCGCAATTGGGCTATATTATGTTAGCTTTAGGTATGGGATCTTATCGAGCTGCTTTATTTCATTTGATCACTCATGCCTATTCGAAAGCATTATTGTTTTTAGGATCTGGATCTATTATTCATTCAATGGAAACTATTGTTGGGTATTCCCCAGATAAAAGCCAGAATATGGTTCTTATGGGTGGTTTAACAAAATATGCCCCAATTACAAAAATTTCATTTTTATTAGGCACGCTTTCTCTTTGTGGTATTCCACCTCTTGCTTGTTTTTGGTCCAAAGACGAAATTATTAATGATAGTTGGTTGTATTCACCTATTTTTGCAATAATAGCTTGTTTCACAGCAGGATTAACTGCATTTTATATGTTTCGGATGTATTTACTTACTTTTGAGGGTCATTTAAATATTAATTGTCAAAATTATAGTGGTCAAAAAAATAATGTGTTCTATTCAATATCGATCTGGGGCAAAAAAGGCCAAAAAGTTTTAAAAAATAATTTGATTTTATCAACAATGAATCATAATCAAAGAATTGATTTTTTTTCGAAAAAATCATATCCTATTGTTGGTAATGTAGTAACCAATATGATAGGGCCTCTTATTACTATTAATAATTTTTCAAAAAAAAAAAATTCCACATATCCTTATGAATCGGACAATACTATGTTATTACCACTTATTATATTGGTCTTATTTACTTTGTTTGTTGGATCTATAGGAATTCCTTTTGGTCAAGGAATAATTCATTTAGATATATTATCTAGATGTTTAACTCCCTCAATAAACTTTTTACATACAAATTATGATTTTGATTGGAATGAGTTTGTTATAAATGCTATTTTTTCAGTTAGTATAGCATTTTTCGGAATATTTATAGCGTTTCTTTTCTATGGACCTATTTATTCCTATTTTAATAATTTGAACTTAATAAATTTATCTGTTCAAATGGGTCCTAGGAGAATTATCTGGGACAAAATAATAAATATTATATATAATTGGTCGTATAATCGTGGTTATATAGACGCTGCTTATACAAAAACTTTAACTACAGGTATAAGAGGGCTGGCGGAACTTATTTATGTTTTTGATAAACAAGTAATTGATGGCATTACGAATGGTGTTGGTATTATCAATTTATTTTTCTCAGAAATTATAAAATATATGGGCGGAGGAAGAATCTC